CTATTATTGAAAAAATTGGTGAAAACAACAAACTGTCATTAAGAATTTCGTCTTTAGACCAAAAACAAGCAAGGGGGGGAATACCACAAAGAGAAAGTGTTCCTACTAAAAAGGCTGTTTTTGTAATCGGCACATGTTTTGTCAAACCACCCATAAGAATCATATTCTGACTTTTATCGGGAGAATATCCAACTATAGCTTCCATGGAATGAATAATGGATCCAGATCCTAAAAACAACAAAGCTTTCGAATAAGCATGAGTAATCAAATGAAATAAAGCGGATCGATAAGACCCCATACCTAGAGCTAACATCATATAACCCAGTTGAGACATTGTAGAATAGGCTAAACCTCTCTTAATGTCTTTTTGAGCAAGGGCTAAAGTGGCTCCTAAGAGTACTGTTATTATACCTATCAAAGAAATTATATACATTATAGAAGGGATAACTATAAAAAGAGGAAGAAGACGAGCTACAAGAAAAATTCCCGCCGCTACCATAGTAGCAGCATGTATAAGAGCCGAAATAGGAGTAGGGCCCTCCATGGCATCAGGTAACCATACATGAAGAGGAAATTGTGCGGATTTAGCAATAGGACCCACAAATAAGAGAAATGCACACAAAGTAAGGAATAGGAGATTTACTCTATTATTTAAAATTAAATTATTGAATATTTCAAACAAATCCTGAAATTCGAAACTGCCGGTTATCCAATAAAGACCTAAAATTCCTAATAATAAACCAAAATCCCCTACACGATTAGTTACAAAAGCTTTTTGACAAGCATTCGCTGCAACGGGTCGTGTGAACCAAAAACCTATTAATAAATACGAACACATTCCAACTAATTCCCAAAAAAAATAAACTTGGATCAAATTAGAACTAGTAACTAATCCTAACATTGAAGTATTAAAAAAACCCATATAAGCAAAAAACCTAAGATACCCTTGATCATGAGACATATAATTGTCACTATAAATCAGAACCAAAATTCCAACAGTTGAAATTAATATTGACATAATAGAAGTAAGTGGATCAATAAAATAACCGAATTCAAAAGAAAATTCATTATTTATGGTCCAAGACCATACATTTTGATGAATGCAACTTAGAAAAATTTGTTGAATAGATAGATAGATTGAAAAGATCATAACTATACTTAACAAAAAAATACTCAGAAAAGTCCACATACGCCGAAGATTTTTTGTTGCTGTCGGAAAAAGTATAAGTCCAACTCCTAGTAAAATAGGTACTGGAAGTGGAATGAAAGGGATGATCCATGAATATTGATATGTATGTTCCATAAAATAAAAAACCCTTTTTATTTTATTCTTAAATTTTTTATTTCTTATTCACTGGTTTGTATATATATTTTTTTTTTCAAAGGGGACAATAAAAAAGCACGCGATTTCAAACCGAAATAGAAGTTTTTTCGAATTAGTATAATCCTTCATAAATCTTAGAAAAGAACTATATATTCAAATCAAAAAATTAGAAGTTATTTAATAATATTACTAAGTTACTGCCAAAAAAATTATTTGTTTTTTTTATTACTACTAAAAAAAATAATAAAATAAATTGTGATTTTTTGCAGATACAGAAAAAGTTAATTATAATTCCGTATTACAATAATTTATATACATATATTAAGAATAGAACAAAGATTTATACAACAAAAAAATACTTAATATTAAGTATATAATAAAAACCTTTACATAAAAAATTTTTTGAGTTTGATTTTTTAGAATTATTAAGGAATTAATTTTAATTATGGAATTTAGTGATTGTCTTCCAGTACACTAAGTGATCTATTTTTTTATTTGCAAGAAAGATTATTATAATCGATATTGTTTTTACATATGAAGGGAATAAATTTCAGAATTTTATTGATAATAAAATCTATATAGATTAATTAAATGAGCACTCTAGTACGGATTTCAAACGTTAAAAAAAATAAAATTTTAATAACCCAAATTTCTAAAAAAAGTAAAAAACCGTTGGGTTTTAAACTTTTGAATGTCTTTTTTGTTTTGAAAATAATATCTAATAAAATTTTAAAGAAAAAAACTCAATTTGGAGTACGAAAGAATAGAATAATAAATGTCTTTGACATCCAATTATACCACTGAAAAACTTTTTTTCATTTTTGAATGGCAGTTCCAAAAAAACGTACTTCTATCTCTAAAAAGCGTATTCGTAAAAAAATTTGGAAAAGGAAGGGATATTGGACATCGTTGAAAGCTTTTTCGTTAGGTAAATCACTTTCTACAGGTAATTCAAAAAGTTTTTTTGTACAACAAAATAAATAAAAAACACTAGAATAATTAGAATTATCCTAACTTAAAAACAAATTTTTTTAGAATACATATAAAAAAAATAGGAACCAAAAGAGTAAAAAAAAGACAATATATAGATAAAAAATAAATGTGAACCTTTTTTTACAAAGAAGGGATTTTTATTTTACCCATCACTACCTTGATGCAATAATAAATAAAGATCTTGTATTTCCTCTTAACGAGGAAATACAAGATCTTTAAGCGAAATCAATAGTTTCTTAAAATTAATTAATTCTAAGTTAAAAATTTTTAACTTTATACCTTTAGGACTTATTATTTCTATGAATTGTTATAGTCTTTACTTGGAATCAATTTGATAAAAGCATCTATCCACAACAAGTGAATAGTAGATAATAATAATAAATAATTATATATGATATGATTTTTAAGTGATCAAAAAATCTTATGTTTGTACTGTGTTGTACAATATAAAAAGATGCAGCAAAATAGATATTTTGATAATTATTTTTTTAATTTCTCTTGAGAAATTAGGCTAATCTTATTTTATTTAAAATTTATAAGGATTTTGGCGAAGTTTTAATTTTTAGAAAAAGCATTTTTTATTAATGAAACTTATAAATGCTCTTTATCATTTTTTTAATCATATAAATAAAAATTCTAAAGAGCATTTACAGTTTTGTCTTTGGGGTTGAAGTCCCAACTACTTTTAATTTAGTTACATTTTTCATTGTCTTCTAGAAAAAAAATAGAAAATACAAAAAGTGAATTTAAATAATTTAAACTAACTCAGATAAAACAGATCTTAATTGAATTAAAACCCCAAACACCTATTTAAACAAGTTTTTATTCATGAAATCAATTGTAAATTCCATTAAAATTGAATTGGCTTCTTTATTTAAATTTTAATCTCGACGATTCAATAAAAACTTGTTAGTATTGTTTTGAACAAGTTGCCGCTATGGTGAAATTGGTAGACACGCTGCTCTTAGGAAGCAGTGCTATAGCATCTCGGTTCGAGTCCGAGTAGCGGCATAAGATCTTATAAAAGAGATATTATAAGTTTTATAATCAAACAAATACCCGACTTTTTTTTTCGAAAATCGGGTAAAACCTAGTATTAATTTATTAATTTTTAACAAAATTTTTATGATTTTTTCAATTTTAGAGCATATATTAACTCATATCTCTTTTTCGGTCGTTTCAATTGTACTGACAATTTATTTTCTAACTTTATTAGTTAATTTAGATGAAATCATAGGATTTTTTGGTTCATCAGATAAAGGAATCGTAATTACGTTTTGTGGTATAACAGGATTATTATTCACTCGTTGGGTTTATTCAGGACATTTTCCATTAAGTAATTTATATGAATCATTAATTTTTCTTTCATGGGCTTTTTCAATTATTCATATTGTTTCCTATTTTAATAAAAAACAAAAAAATAACCTAAACGCAATAACTGCGCCAAGTGCTATTTTGATTCAGGGTTTTGCTACTTCAGGTCTTTTAAACAAAATGCCCGAGTCTTCAATATTAGTACCAGCTCTCCAGTCCCAGTGGTTAATGATGCACGTAAGTATGATGATATTAGGCTATGGCGCTCTGTTATGCGGATCATTATTATCAATAGCTCTTCTAGTCATTACATTTCGCAAAGTTAGCCCTACTTTTTGGAAAAAGAATATAAAAAAAAATAAATTATTAAATGAATTATTTTCTTTTGATGTACTTTACTACATAAATGAAAGAAATTATATTTTACTACAACAAAACATTAATTTTAGTTTTTCTAGAAATTATTATAGGTATCAATTGATTGAACAATTAGATTTTTGGAGTTTTCGTATTATTAGTCTTGGATTTATTTTTTTAACCGTCGGCATTCTTTCTGGAGCTGTATGGGCTAATGAGACGTGGGGTTCATATTGGAATTGGGATCCAAAAGAAACTTGGGCCTTTATTACTTGGACCATATTCGCAATTTATTTACATATTAAAACAAATAGGAATGTTAGGGGTATAACTTCTGCAATTGTGGCTTCTATAGGCTTTCTTTTAATTTGGATATGCTATTTTGGCGTCAATCTTTTAGGAATAGGTTTACATAGTTATGGTTCATTTACATCGAATTAAATAAAACATTAACCAAAAAAATAAAAGAATCCAAATAAAAAAGAATAGCATCTATATATAACTTAATATAAGTTAAGAAATCTAATTAAGTTTTAGTAGTAAATCATCAAGAACCTTTTGAATCAAGTAGTACAATGATTCAAAAGGTTCTCACAATACAAAGACCAAAGATTTCGGATTACAATTCAATTTAAAGCCTTTTTTTTCTTTCCTGAAAACTATCCATAAAAATAATTAGATAAAATGGATTCGACCTTGTCACTTGCTAATGAGAGCACAAAATCAGGATAAATCCCAATACCAATTATGGGTAGAAGAATAGAGGTTGAAAGAAATAACTCTCGGGGTCCAGAATCAAAAAAAGAAAAGTTTTTGACATTAATTAACTTGTATCCATAGAACATTTGGCGTGACATAGATAATAAATATATAGGAGTTAATATCATTCCAATTGCCATTACAAAAATAATTAAAATTTTTGTAATTAAGAAATATTTTTGGCTGGTAATTATTCCAAAAAAAACAATTAATTCTGCAACAAAACCACTCATGCCCGGTAATGCAAGGGAAGCCATCGATAAGATAGTGAACATTGTAAATATCTTTGGAATGGAGATAGCCATTCCACCCATTTCATCAAGAGAAACAAGCCGAATTCTATCATAACTAGTTCCTGCCAAGAAAAAAAGTGCAGCGCCAATAAATCCATGAGATATTATTTGTAAAATAGCTCCATTAAGTCCAGGGTCTGTTATAGAACCAATACCTATAATTATAAAACCCATATGAGATACAGAAGAATAGGCTATTCTCTTTTTTAAATTACGTTGACCGGGAGATGTTGAAGCTGCATAAATTATTTGGATTGTACCGACTACCATCAACCAAGGAGAAAACATAGAATGAGCGTGAGGTAATAATTCCATATTGATTCGAACCAACCCATATGCTCCCATTTTTAATAAGATTCCAGCGAGAAGCATACAGGTACTGTAATGTGCCTCGCCGTGGGTGTCAGGTAACCAAGTATGTAAAGGTATAATCGGTGATTTGACGGCAAAAGCAATAAGAAATCCAATATAAAAAAGTATTTCGAGTGTGACAGGATAGGATTGATTAGCTAATAGTTCTAAATTTAATGTTGGTTCGTTCGAACCATATAAACTTATACCTAAAACTCCTATTAATAAAAAAATAGAACTTCCTGCAGTGTATAAAATAAATTTTGTAGCTGAATACAGGCGTTTCTTTCCACCCCACATGGATAAAAGTAGATAAACGGGAATTAATTCTAATTCCCACATGATGAAAAAAAGTAAAATATCCCGAGAAGAAAATGATCCTATTTGACCGCTGTACATTGCTAACATCAGGAAATGGAATAATCGGGAATCCCGAGTAACAGGAAAAGCCGCTAAAGTAGCTAAAGTAGTAATAAATCCCGTCAATAAAATCGTTCCTATAGAAAGTCCATCTACTCCCATTCTCCAGTAAAAATCAAAAAAATTGATCCATTTATAATCTTCGGACAGTTGAATTAATGGATCTTCCATTTTATAATTATAACAAAAAGCGTAGGTCGTTAGAAGAAGTTCTAAGATACAAATGCATATAGTATACCATTTATTTACTTTATTTCCCCTATGCGGGAAAAATAACATTAACGAACCAGCAGATATTGGAAAAACAACAATTATTGTTAACCAAGGAAAATCATTCGTGGTAAAGACAAGATACACCAGGTCCAAAGAACGCGTACTCAAAAAAAATATATAAATAAAAAAATATAATTTAACTTTTTTGAGTACGAGTACTTGTCAATAAAAAAAATAAAATGTATTCCAAATTTATTCAAATGAGGTTTTCGGTAACGTATCAATAAGCTAGACCCATGCTTCGAGTTGTTTCATGCCATAAATAAATTCGAACGCTCAAAAAATCCGTTGGACAGGCAGATTCACATCTCTTACAACCAACACAGTCCTCGGTTCTTGGAGCGGAAGCTATTTGCTTAGCTTTACACCCATCCCAAGGTATCATTTCTAATACGTCTGTAGGGCACGCTCGGACACATTGAGTACATCCTATACAGGTATCATAAATTTTTACTGAATGTGACATAGGATCTATAGTTTTTTGAATGTCATAAATTTTCAATCTAGTAAACTTCTAACTGAATGATATATTAAAATACTAGATGAAGCGATGATTTCCTTTAATAGAATTTTTGTAATCAATTCTGGCTCAATTGATAAAAATTGGGGCTAAAATACTTTGATTTCTTAGATTTTCACAAATATAATCTAGTAAGTCATAACCTATTATATATGAAAATTTAAATCTATAATTTTTTTTTATGCTACTTATTTAATAAGGTCGATTGGTTGATGCGAGTTGATTTTCTGTTACGATAAATTGACGAAACTATAGCTAATCCAATAGCTGCTTCAGCGGCTGCAATTGCTATAACAAAAATGCAGAAAATATCCCCCTTTAGTTGGGAATTATCAAAAAAATCAGAAAATGTTACGAAATTCATATTAACTGCGTTGAGTATAAGTTCAAGACACATAAGAGCCCTAACCATATTTCGACTCGTGATCAATCCATAAAGACCAATCAAAAATAAATAGGCACTCAAAACAAGTACATGTTCGAGTATCATTCAGCAACTCCTTATCAATTTTGATTAATTTAAATATGAATAATAATTCACCGGATTCAATCAACTAGAATATAAAAAAAAGTACGAATAAAAACTATATTTAGGTAAAAAAAATTTTTCAAATATATATCAAATATAAAAATTTATATTTAAAATATGAAATAGTATTCAATCAAATTTACTTGAATGAACAAAAAAATATCATAACATACACAAAGTTTTCTTTGGTCTTTACTAATTGAACGTTTTTTATTGACGAGCCACAGAAATTGCACCTATCAAAGCAACTAAAAGAATTATTGAAATGAGTTCAAATGGAAGAAAAAAATCTGTTGATAAATGAATTCCTATTTGTTGACTATTACTTATTAAATCTTGCTCTAGAATCTGGTTTAATCTTGTAGTCCAAATAACCCCGTACCATGACGTATCGAGAATAGTAGAAATTAATGAAAAAAGAATAGTTGTACAAACCAATGAAGTAATCCCATTCCCAACGGTCCACAGATTGAAATCTGTGGAATATTCTGAATCATTCATGAACATCACAGCAAATATGATTAAAACATTTATGGCCCCCACGTAAATAAGGAGTTGTGCAGCAGCTACAAAATGGGAATTTGATAGAATATACAATAAAGATATACAAACAAGAACAAATCCTAAGGAAAAGGCTGAAAAAATTGGGTTGGGAAGTAATACCACTCCCAGACCTCCTACTAGAATACCGGATCCCAGAAAAACTAAAAGAAAATCATGTATTGGTCCAGGCAAATCCATTATATTATTAAAATAAGAAAAAAATAGAAATCCTTTTCATGACCTTATTAATTTAACCGGGGAATTTTTTTTAATATGTTTCTAATAGAGTGAAATTAGAATCTAATGGATATGAATTTATGTAGATACAATTATTAGACAGTTTCGCTTTTTATGCTAAAGTGTATTTTCAACCTATCTATTTCAAGAAAGTAATTACGAATTTATTATAGTAAAAGGCGGGGTCTTAATACTTAATATTATTATATTAATATAATACAAGTTTTTAATTAAATTCTTTATATAATTCAAAATTTTTGAATTCATTTTTTAATAAACTTAATGGGTTTACCCATTTTTTGTTTGAGGTGAATTCAAAATTGTTCGAATAGTGTAATCGTCAATTACTGACATTGGTAAACGACCCAAAGCTATTTGATTATAATTCAATTCGTGACGATCATAAGTTGAAAATTCATATTCTTCAGTCATTGACAAACAATTTGTTGGACAATATTCAACACAATTACCGCAAAAAATACAAATTCCAAAATCAATACTGTAATTAAGCAACCGTTTTTTTCGAATATTAGTTTCCAATTTCCAATCAACAACAGGCAGATCTATAGGACATACTCGAACACATACTTCACAAGCAATGCATTTATCAAATTCAAAATGGATTCGCCCGCGGAAACGTTCCGAGGTTATTAATTTTTCATAGGGATATTGAATAGTTACAGGTAAACGATTTGTGTGGGATAAGGTAATCATGAAACCTTGACCAATATACCTTGCAGCTCGTAGGGTTTGTTGACCATAATTCATGAACCCGGTTATCATAGGAAGCATATTGTAATTATCTATGAATAATTTTATCTTTGTTTCTTTCTCTTGGTTAAAACAAGTAATGAATATGTTGGATTCATTTTCAATTTAGAGTGAAAAGAGTTGGAAAGAAGTTGTTAATAATAGATTACCAAGGGAAATTGGTAAAAGAAATTTCCATCCAAGATTTAATAGTTGATCCATTCTTAGCCTAGGTAAAGTCCATCTTGTTGCGATAGAAATGAACAAGAACAAATAAGTTTTAGCTAATGTAACAAAGATACCAATTGTTGTTCCAAAAATTTGATCCCGTTCAAATAGCTCCAGAATAGATATATACGGAATAGAAATATTCCAACCGCCTAAGTATAGAACTGTTACAAATAATGAGGAAATTAATAGATTTAGATAAGAAGCAACGTAAAATAAACCAAATTTGATACCTGAATATTCAGTTTGATAACCTGCTATTAATTCTTCTTCCGCTTCTGGTAAATCAAACGGTAACCTCTCGCATTCTGCTAGGGAAGAAATTAGAAAAATGATAAAACCTATAGGTTGACGCCACAAATTCCATCCCCAAAAACCATATTTTGATTGTGCCTCAACTATATCAACTGTACTTAAACTATTAGATAATCCTAGTCGGTGATAACATTACTATTCTCACCGCTATTACAAAACCGTACATGAGGTCTTCGCCTCATACGGCTCCTCGGGGGCCATAAATAAATATAAGGACCAGATTAGTTAGATGGATATGATGTGTTCTAAAATAGATTAAATATAAATCTATCTGGGGTCCCGAATTATACCAATGGAATTCTGTCTGCTCAAATTCTAAGAATAAAACAAAGCGCTTCGGAATTCATCTCATCCTTTACAAATTTTAATTTCTATTTGTTGAGTAATAACTTAATCCTTTAATAAAATACTCCTTGTAAAAAAAAGGTATTTAAGCCCATCGTGGTTTTCAATTACGAAAAAGAATTAGACATCCTATTAGTTTATTATTCATGACAGAACTTCTATTTTATTTTCGAAATAAATGAAAAAAAAAATCCTTGTTTCGTTCCTATTCTTCTTTCTTTTTTATAAAAAAGTTGGTGGGCTTAAAAAATAAAGGATTATTTCGTTTCTGATAGTCATTAGATTTATCGGTGGATAGGAGCATACTCTGAATCGGAATCTTGGGGAGTACTGTCTGATCATTTCTACTAATTTAAAGCCCCAATTAACCTTCTTTTTTTTGTTATCTTATGTTATGCATAAATATCCTTTTCAATTTGGTTAATCTCTATTACAAATTCTTTGTGTATTTTGGTGTTTCTAACCATCCACTCACTTTTACCTAATTGCCGCTCACTTTGTAATACATGTATGTTAATCTATATAACTGATAGTGAAAACGCCATATGTTTAACCTTTTAACCCGCTTCAAGACAGGATGACTAATCAACCAACCTTGGGGTAAAGCGATTCTTACGCTTATGTTTATTTCCGTTTAACCTTTGTACATAGGAAATGAGACTCAATTTTTCTTTTTACTGCTAATTTCTGAGCAGTTTTTTTCACTCATATATAACTATCAAATTCCCTTTCCTTTTATTAAGATTAACCCGAAGGATAAAAAAAAATATATATTCCGTTTTTAACTTATTCGTCTAGAAGAAACGTAATAGTAAAAATGTTTATGCTTCAACGAATCGCACGTAGAGATATTGATAAAACACATAGAGTTAATGGTATTTCATAACTAATAGATTGGGCAGCAGCTCGGAGACCACCTAAAAAAGAATATTTATTATTTGATCCATAGCCTGACATAAGAAGTCCAATAGGAGCAATACTTGAGATGGCAATCCATAAAAAAATACCGATATTGAGATCCGCTAAAACAAGGTGATTGCTAAAGGGAATTACTGAATAACTTAGTAAAATAGAGATAACTGCTATCGACGGTCCAATACTAAATAAAGGAGTATTTCCTCTAGCTGGACGAAGATCTTCTTTGAAAAGTAGTTTTGTCCCGTCGGCTAGGGCTTGAAGAATTCCCAACGGGCCGGCGTATTCAGGTCCAATACGTTGTTGTATCCCTGCAGATATTTCTCTTTCTAACCACACAATTACTAGTACACCTGTTATGATTCCCAATACAAGAGAAAATATAGGGACAAACATCCATATGAGTCCATAGACCTCTTTTAAAGATTCCAATCTAACAAAAGAATTTATAGTTTGTACTTCTGTTGCATAAATTATCATTTTAACGATCAACCTCTCCCATAATTATATCTATGCTACCGAGTATCGTCATAATATCAGCCAATTTCATTCTTTTAACTAGTTCAGGAAGAATTTGCAAATTAATAAAACCCGGTGGTCTTATTTTCCATCTCCAAGGAAAACCGCTTTGATCTCCTATGAGAAAAATTCCCAACTCCCCTTTTGGAGCTTCAACTCTTACATAAAGTTCTTGTTTCGATAATTCAAAAGTAGGAGAAGGTTTTTTACTAATGAATCGATATTCAAAATCATTCCATTCTGGATTCCTTTTTCTATCAAAGCCTCTGCTTTCTAAATTCTCATAGGGACCTCCCGGAAGTCCTTCCAGAGCCTGTTGAATAATTTTTATGGATTCTGTCATTTCGCTAAGTCGTACTAAATAACGAGCTAATGAATCCCCTTGTTTTTGCCATTGAATTTCCCATTCAAATTCATCGTAAGACTCATAACGATCCACTTTACGAAGATCCCATGGTATTCCGGATGCGCGTAGCATTGGTCCGGATAAACCCCAATTTATTGCTTCTTCCCCACCAATAATCCCAACTCCTTCAACCCGTTCTAAAAAAATAGGATTTCGTGTAATCAGTTTTTGATATTCAACAACCTCGTTTAAAAAATAATCACAAAAATCCAAGCATTTATCTACCCAACCATAAGGTAAATCAGCCGCTATTCCTCCAATACGAAAAAAATTATGCATCATTCTCATACCGGTGGCAGCTTCAAATAGATCATATATAAATTCCCGTTCTCTGAAAATATAGAAAAAAGGAGTCTGCGCACCAATATCTGCCATAAAAGGGCCGAGCCATAACAGATGAGAAGCTATACGACTCAATTCCAGCATAATTACTCTTATATAGCTGGCCCTTTTAGGAACTTGAATATTTCCCAATTGTTCTGGTCCATTTACTGTTATTGCTTCTGTAAACATAGTAGCTAAATAATCCCATCGCGTTACATAAGGTAAATATTGTATAATTGCTCGGTTTTCTGCAATTTTTTCCATCCCCCTGTGTAAATAACCCAATATGGGTTCACAGTCAACAACATCCTCACCATCTAGAGTAACAATTAAGCGAAGAACACCATGCATGGATGGGTGGTGAGGTCCCATATTGACTAGCATAAGATCTTTTCCTGTAACTGTTCTCTTCATAAGTTTTTCCTTGATTCGTTCTGGCATGAATTATATTGCTGAAAAAGAAGTTTCTCAAAAAATTCAAGATCTAAAAAATGAACTAATTCACAATTTTGTAATTTAACGAGTTTTTAATTCCCGAATATTCAACTGATTTATTAATTCTTTATAACGTACTCTATTTTTTTTTGACAAATAAGCCAGCAGTCGTTGACGTTTTCCCAGAATTTTTCGTAGACCCCTCTGAGATAAATAATCTTTTCTGTGCAATTCCAAATGTGAAGTAAGTCTTCGTATCTTATTAGTGAAACTGAATACTTGAAATTCAACAGATCCCCTGCTTTCTTCTTTTTTTTCTTGAAATGAAATGAATGCATTTTTTATCATAAAAAGAAATCCTTCCCTTTTTAATATGAATTGAAAGATATGAATTTTACAGATCAGTAATAATAGTGGTAGCTTTTTTGTACAAGGATCTGAATTTAATTATCAACTTCTTAATTCTTAATTTTATAAAAAAGTCTAAATTTAGATCTGATCTAAAAAGGAGGATTCTTTTAATTTATTTATGGATCTGCTCTGATTGGTATCTACGTCATTGATTAAATTAATCTCATGTCTAAAGATTTAATTTAAAACAATCCCCCATATTTGTGCATACAGTTGTTTTCATATACCGTAACTTATTATATATATATAGTAAAAAGTTATATATACATAGTAAAAAGGATCTATAATTAATGAATTTTAAATTGCGTATACATATGTATTCTTATCATACTGAAACGATTTCCGTTAGTAGTATTAAACCAATAGCGATTCATACAAGCTAAATTTTCTAATCTAAAATTGGGCCAAAGAAAGGATTTTAATTTAATTAGGTTATTTTTATCCTTATCAAGATCTTTCTTTTTATGCAAAACTGTGGTCGAATTTTGAATATTCTTATCAAATCTTGAATTTATATCCCTCGCTTTTTTTTTTTTTAAGTTGAAACAAATTAGAATTCGAAATTCTCTACGTCGTTTAGGGGAGAGAATATTTTCAGGAACAAAGAAATCATAATTATTTTTTTTTCTATTTACAGTTTTGTTTTGATATTTTGTAATGGATTTTTCAAATTTTTTTTTGTATCTTTTACTTTTTTTTTTTTTATGAACCAATGAAATACCTATGGTTCTATATATAATAAGTTGTCCATCGTTTTTTACAGACAAACGTACAGGTTCAATAAAAAAAATTCCTTTTTTCATTAATTTTGAAAAGGTTAAATTCTTCTCAATCATTAGAATGTCTAGGCTCATCTCCCCTCTTTCAATAGAAGATATCGCTATCTCGTTTGGATTTTTTAGTCTAACCAAGAGACAGTATACTTTTACATTATTGATAATTTTTTGATTAAAAAAACAATTCCATCGCAATTGAAAACGCGAATACCTGGTGAGAAATAATTTGAGTTTCGCTTTTGTATTGCTTTTGTATTGTTTTTTATTTTTACGTTTTTTTATCTTCGATTCCGCATAATTTTCTTCAATATTTTTTTCTTGGTTTGATAGAGCTGATTCAGGATTTCTTTTTTTTTCTTTATCTGATTCAAGCTCTCCTTGACCGGCCGATTCTTCTTCTTCTTTATTTTTATTATAAAATCGAAGGGATTTTTTTTTATTTGATGGTATAAACTTTCGAGCGATCTTTTTATTAACATTTTTGTTTTCATTAAAATTGAAAAGAAGTAATTTAATTGGTATGACCCACGGTTTCTTTTTATATGTACTAGAAAATAATAAAAATTCTGGAAAGAAAAAAAATTCAAAATTTGTTATACGACGATTTAGTATTTCTTCATTCATTCCCATCCAATCAAAAAAGAAACTTTTTTGATTGGTTTGATTGGCAAGACCCGTCTTAGTTATTTTATCAACTCTTTGATAATTCTGAACTTTAGTCTTAATATATTTTTTTTTACTCTTGGTATCAATCCAGGGCTCAATATTTAATTTTTTTCGAAACCAAAAGTTTAGAATTCTCCAATCCAAATATTTTCTATGCCGAATTTCCCCCATACCCCGAATATTATATTTTTCTAGAAAACAAGAGACAAAACAATTATCTAGAGCAATACCTATAGACATGTCAAAAATTTTTTTTTCTGTAGAATGAATAGATTTGTAGCAAAAAAGATTATATATATAATCTTTTTTTAAATTATGTTTTGGATTTAAAAACGAGTCGGCCTCAAAAAAATTTTGTTTTTTGTAATTATCAACTTTGTTTTTTTCATATGAATCTTCTTTGGTTAAACTTGGCTTTAGAACTAGAGAGTCTTGGTTTATTTTATTTTTCCATTTTTGGTTTACTAATCCAGCCCATGCAACCTGAGGTAAATTGTATTGATAATGACTTCGTAACCAGTTTTTCCATTGATTTACTTCGGAATTTAAAAAAGTTTTATCTTTCAATTCATAATGAAAAATTCCTTGTTCTTGAAAAAAATCCTTTATTTTATTCTTAATAAAAAAGGATGTTATGCAGATGTTATATTCAAAAACAGCCTTTAATTTCGAAAAGTTACTAACTTGGATTTTTGATAATTTGTAAAATACATAGGCTTGTGATAAAGAGCATAGGTCAGAACTAATTTTTTTTTTTTTTGATATTAAATTTTTTATAGTCGAAATAAAATAAATGGTATTTTTTTTTTTCTCCAGTTTCTTCATTCTTGTAAATATATTTATCAATAATTGTTTTTGTTGATTCAAAAAAAAGTTGTGTAGTAATTCTTGGAATATTAATGATACCTATAAAAATAGCTATAGATAGTTGTTCGATGCAAAATTTTATAAAAAAAATAGATTTACGAATTAATCGGGTATTTTGTCTTTTGAATGT